TTGCAGGAAAAGGAAAATCTGAAACTTCAAGTTGTCAATTATATTCTTTATGGAAATGGTAAACCAATTCGAGAAATTTATCACACAAGTATTCAATTAGTTCGTACTTGTTTAGTCTTGAATTGGGATGAAGACAAAAGAAGTTCTTCTATCGAAGGGGCTCGTGCTTCTTTTGTTGAAGTAAGTACAAATGGTCTGATTCGTGATTTCCTAAAAATCAACTTAAACTTAGTGGAATCCTGTATTTCCGATATCAACAGAAAACGGAACGATTCATTAGGTTTAGGATCGATCTCCCATATTGGGTTAGATCATGCCAATATTAATTCATTTTTTTCCATTTATTCCAAGGCAAAGATTCAACAATCACTTAAACAAAATGAAGTAACTATAAGTACGTTGTTGAATAGAAATAGAAATAAAGAATGTCGATCTTTTATAATTTTGTCATCATCTAATTGTTTTCAAATGGATCCATTCAACGATGTAAAATATCAGAATGTCATAAAAGAATTAACTAAAAGAGAGGCTAGAATCCCAATTAGGAATTCGCCGGGTCCGGGTCCTTTAGGAACAGCGCTTGAAATTGAAAATTTTTATTCAGTCTACCATTATTTACTAACTCATAATCAGATCTCGGTAAAAAAATATTTGAAACTTGACAATTTCAAAAAGACTTTTCAAGTACTTAAATATTATTTAATGGAGGAGAACAACAGAATTTTGAATCCTGATTCGTGCATTAACAGTGTTTTGAATCCATTCAAATTGAATTGGTATTTTCTCCATCATAATTATCATCATAATTTTTGTGAAGAAACATTCACAATAATTAACCTGGGACAGTTTATTTGCGAAAATGTATGTATGGCCAAAAACGCACCACACCTAAAATCGGGTCAAGTTATAATTGTTCACGTTGAGTCTATAGTACTAAGATCAGCTAAGCCTTATTTGGCCACTCCCGAAGCAACTGTTCATCGTCATTATGGAGAAATCCTTGACCAAGGAGATACTTTAATTTCATTTATGTATGAAAAGTCGAGATCTAGTGATATAACGCAGGGTCTTCCAAAAGTGGAACAAGTGTTAGAAGTACGCTCAATTGATTCAATATCGATAAACCTAGAAAAGAGAGTTGAGGGTTGGAACGCGTGTAGAACAAGAATTCTTGGAATTCCTTGGGGATTCTTGATTGGTGCTGAACTAACTATAGTACAAAGTCGTATTTCTTTGGTTAATAAGATCCAAAAGATTTATCGATCCCAAGGGGTGCAGATCCATAATAGGCATATAGAAATTATTGTACGTCAAATAACATCAAAAGTGTCGGTTTCGGAAGATGGAATGTCTAATGTTTTTTCACCCGGAGAACTAATTGGATTGTTGCGAGCGGAACGCATGGGGCGGGCTTTGGAAGAAGTGATCTGTTACCGAGTTATGCTCTTGGGAATCACGAGAGCATCTCTGAATACTCAAAGTTTCATCTCCGAGGCAAGTTTTCAAGAAACTGCTCGTGTTTTATCAAAAGCAGCTCTCCGCGGACGTATCGATTGGCTGAAAGGCCTGAAAGAAAACGTTGTTCTAGGCAGTATGATACCTGTTGGTACCGGATTCAAAAGATTAGTGCACCGCTCAAGGCAACATACGAGCATTCCTTTAAGATTCAAAACCAAAAACAAGAATTTATTCGAGGGGGAAATGGGAGATATTTTGTTCCACCACAGAGAGTTATTTGATTCTTGCATTTCAAAAAATGGATATGATACATCAGAACAATAATTTATAGGATTTAATGATTCCTAAGAATGGATTCATACTTTTAACTTTATAACTATATAACTATGAGGCGATTCTTTTATTTGTTCCATTTACACGCGATTTGGTAATGTGATTTTTGATATTTATATATTTATAGAGATTTTTGGTATTTATATATTTATAGAGTAATAAGGAAATGAAAAAAAAAAAGATAATAAAGAATAGAAAGAAATAAATCGGTTGGGTCATATATCAACACCCAATCTTCGAGAAAAGAGGAAAAGATAAGGTTCCGTCGGAACAGTTATTTATTTCAGGGTAATCCCGTCTTTTTTTTCATTGAAAAAAAAGAGAGGAAGTGTAGGGAGAAATGATAAGAAGATATTGGAATATTAATTTGGAAGAGATGCTGGAAGCAGGAGTTCATTTTGGTCATGCTATTAAAAAATGGAATCCGAAAATGGCACCTTATATCTCTGCAAAGCGTAAAGGTATTCATATTACAAATCTTATTAGAACTGCTCGTTTTTTATCAGAAGCTTGTGATTTAGTTTTTGATGCAGCAAGTAGTGGAAAAAAATTCTTAATTGTTGGTACCAAAAAAAAAGCAGCGGATTCGGTAGCGCGGGCTGCAATAAGGGCTCGGTGTCATTATGTTAATAAAAAGTGGCTCGGCGGTATTTTAACGAATTGGTCCACTACAGAAATGAGACTTCAAAAGTTCAGGGACTTAAGAATAGACCAAAAGACAGGAAAACTCAATCGCCTTCCGAAAAGCAATGTGGCTCGATTAAAGAGACAATTATCTCACTTGCAAAAATATCTGGGCGGGATCAAATATATGACAGGGTTACCAGATATTGTAATAATCGTTGATCAACAAGAAGAATATACGGCTCTTCGGGAATGTATCACTTTGGGAATTCCGACAATTTGTTTAATTGATACAAATTGTGACCCCGATTTCGCAGATATTTCGATTCCGGCGAATGATGACGCTAGAGCTTCAATCCGATTCATTCTTAACAAATTAGTATTTGCAATTTGTGAAGGTCGTTCTAGGTATATACGAAATCCCTAATTAATAATAACATATAAGATCAAAAAGTTCTTTTGAAAATTCCATAGACTGATAAATTGATGGAATCCTTTACTATTCCTGAATCGTGCAAAAGAAATTTTAAAGAATTTAGGAATATTATGTGATTCGTTTGTATACAAAATATACAATTCCAGTGGGCAAGCCTAAACAAAAAAAGGGTTGAATCAAAATAATTTCTTGTAAGGTTTTCTTTCAGAGGACAATATGAATGTTTTATCATCTTCCATCAACACATTAAAAAGCTTATATGATGTATCCGGCGTAGAAGTAGGCCAGCATTTTTATTTGAAACTAGGTGGTTTCCAAGTTCATGCCCAAGTACTTATTACTTCTTGGGTTGTAATTGCTATCTTATTAGGTTCCACCATTGTAGCTGTTCGGAATCCACAAACCATCCCTAGTGACGGTCAGAATTTCTTCGAATATGTCCTTGAATTTATTCGAGATGTGAGCAAAACTCAAATTGGAGAGGAATATGGCCCATGGGTTCCTTTTATTGGAACTATGTTTCTATTTATTTTTGTTTCTAATTGGTCAGGGGCGCTTTTACCTTGGAAAATCATACAGTTACCTCATGGAGAGTTAGCTGCACCCACAAATGATATAAATACTACCGTTGCTTTAGCTTTACTTACGTCAATTGCATATTTTTATGCGGGCCTTAGCAAAAAAGGATTAGGTTATTTCGTTAAATACATTCAACCAACTCCAATTCTTTTACCCATTAATATTTTAGAAGATTTCACAAAACCTTTATCGCTTAGCTTTCGACTTTTCGGAAATATATTAGCGGACGAATTGGTAGTTGTTGTTCTTGTTTCTTTAGTACCTTCAGTGGTTCCTATACCTGTTATGCTCCTTGGATTATTTACAAGTGGTATTCAAGCTCTTATTTTTGCAACGTTAGCAGCGGCTTATATAGGCGAATCCATGGAGGGGCACCATTGACTAAGTTTCGAAATCGTCTTTATTTTTTAACTTAGTGCAAAGCAATCCATGCCTTTCTCAAGACAATTTACTTAATATGGACATAAATATACACATAAATAGACAAAAAGGTCGATACGATCTAGAGGAAGAATCAAAAGAATTAGTTTACTTTATCGAAGAAAAACATGTATATGGAATAGTGAAAAGCATGTATATGGAATAGTAGGCTAGTTCTATATGAGCGAAAAGATATATCTAATCGCTCCACTACTACTCAGAATTGAGATAGGGATTTCAATAAGAGTCCTTCCTTTTCATTTGTTTGAATTGAATATTGAATAAAGAAATTCTATCAAGAAAAAGAGCGAAGAGCTCGAATTTCAAGAAAGGTTCAGAGCAAAGAAAGAAATGGAAAAAAGTTGTATGAATTCGCAAAAAATCCGCGGATAGGAATTTGAAAAATAGATAGCGAAGTGATTCTGATGATTCAATAAGATTATTACTTCAATTCAGAGCTCTTAGTTGCGTTACTTTGACTGGAAAAATCTTATCGACGCAATAAATAATTAAGTCATAATTTATTGGTTGATTGTATCATTAACCATTTCTTTTTTCTTTTGCGAGGAACTTATCATGAATCCATTGATTTCTGCCGCTTCTGTTATTGCTGCTGGGTTGGCTGTTGGGCTTGCTTCTATTGGACCTGGGGTTGGTCAAGGTACTGCTGCAGGCCAAGCTGTAGAAGGTATCGCGAGACAGCCCGAGGCGGAGGGAAAAATACGAGGTACTTTATTGCTTAGTCTGGCTTTTATGGAAGCTTTAACAATTTATGGACTGGTTGTAGCATTAGCACTTTTATTTGCAAATCCTTTTGTTTAATTTTCTATTTGTTTAGAATCCCATAAAAAAGAGAAAAATACGTATTTTTCTTTTTTATTGCCTTAGACTTGCTGCTTGCTTTTTTTCGAATTCTATCAGGATTTCACCCTACAACTACCGACTTTAGTTTTCTTGCGACAATTGCCCTCGGGAAGGACTGATTGGGGGATGAGGAATTAGTATACCGACTCGCTTTCTTCCTTCCCTCTATCTTAGTCTAATCGAAACTTTTTTAAGGAAGTGTTGTAACAAAAACAAAGGGGATATTTCACAATTAACACAAGACCTGATACCGAATTCGAATCCTTATTGTTCTTTTTTAATTAGA